AAGGCTATTGAATTAGCCAAGGGCGCCGATACAAAAGGAATTCAAGTACAAATTGCAGGGCGCCTTGGCGGAAAAGAAATGGCACGCATCGAATGGATTAGAGAGGGTAGGGTTCCTTTACAAACCCTTCGAGCTAAAATTGATTATTGCTCCTATACGGTTCGAACTATTTATGGGGCATTAGGCCTAAAAATTTGGATATTTTAGACGCAGAATAGTCAACCTTTACTTGACTTAATCTTTCCATTATACCCTTTCTTTGATATCTTGGATAAAACAAAAAATGATAAATTCTTTCATTCTTTTTCTGACCAATCAAAAAAAGAAAAATTCGAAAATTCTATAAGGTTAAATAAAATAAAAAATTCGATTGATTATTTAATGTACTTGCTATGCTTAGTGTGTGACCCGTTGGTTTTTAAAGGTAAAGGTCAATCTTAAAAAAATAGACTGATCAATACTATGAATGAATAAATATAGAATTAATAACCAACTCATCGCTTCACATTATCTGGATCTGGATTCAAAAAAGCAGTCAAGATATGATATATTGGCCTTTGTATTGTAGGAATTGCAATCTTTTTTACTCTTTTTTACATTACATAAATAAAAAAAAGCAATTTGATTATGAATTGTAAAGCAAAATAAAAAATTATACAGATAAATGATAGGGTGAGAGAAAGAAAAAAAAAAATTAATGATATATGATTCCAATATGTAAGGTCTACGAGTCATCTCGTAAAAGCTAATGTAATAAAGCACCAATAGCTATTTATTGATAGTCAAAATCCTACTCATAAAACAAAAAATTAAGAGCCTCGAGCCAATAAAGACTGATAAAATTGGCTCAAGAAAAAATTGGATTGGAGGCTTCATTATAGAATTAAGACCTAACCATTAACCGAGAAGCGATGGGAACGACGGAACCTGTAAAGACATAAGATTCTATTGAAAATAAATCTTAATAATTTTTTAACGGGCAGGATGGCGAAACGAACCAAGAAACAATCCATTTTTTTTTTATTTTGAGAGGAGAGGTTGGGGGATAACCCTAGAAATAAAGTAAAAACGGAAAGAGTAAATATTCGCCCGCGAAGGTTTTTTTATGTTATTGGATTTCTAAATTTTAAGTGATCTGATATCATCATAATAAATATGGATATAGATTCATTATCATTAGAAGAAAGATTATAAGAAAAAAAAGAAAAAAAGTCCATTATACATAAATTATATTATACATAAATTATATAAAATAATTATCTAAAAATTTGAATTTCAAATTATCTATCAATCTAGAATTGACATAGAATACGTAGTTCTATATAAAAAAATAGATAAAAATTTCGAATAAATAGATTAGATGAAATCTCAAAGAATCTAATGATTCAGTCTATTACTCATCAACTATATATATATTTTTATAATTATTTCATTCGCAAGGAGCTGGATGAGAAGAAACTCTCATGTCCAGTTCTGTAATAGAGATGGAATTGTGAACCAATGATCAACTATAACCCTAAAAGAACCAGATTCCGTAAACACCATAGAGGGAGAATGAAAGGAATGTCTTATCGAGGTAATCGTATTTGTTTCGGTAGATATGCTCTTCAGGCACTTGAACCCGCTTGGATTACGTCTAGACAAATAGAAGCAGGCCGTCGGGCAATGACACGAAATATACGCCGCGGTGGAAAAATATGGGTACGTATATTTCCCGATAAACCAGTTACGATAAGATCCGCAGAAACACGTATGGGTTCGGGGAAAGGAGATCCCGAATATTGGGTAGCTGTCGTTAAACCAGGTAAAATACTTTATGAAATGGGCGGAGTAGCAGAAAATATGGCCAGAAAAGCTATCTCAATAGCAGCATCCAAAATGCCTATACGAACTCAATTCATTATTTTAAAATAGGAATATAGAACCAAAGAAAAAAGGGACTTTGGAATGAAAAAAAAAATTGTAAGTTTCTTTTTTTATTTTTGGACAAACAATATTTCTTTTTTTTTTCTTTTGCATTAAAATAACAGATTAAAAAAATGATATGATCCAATCTCAGACCTATTTGAATGTAGCAGATAACAGCGGAGCCCGAAAATTGATGTGTATTCGAATCCTGGGGGCTGGTAATCGGGGATACGGTCATATCGGCAACGTTATTATTGCTGTGATCAAGGAAGTAGCACCCAATTCCACTCTAGAAAAATCCGAAGTGATCAGAGCTGTAATTGTACGTACTCGGAAACAACTCAAACGCGACTGCGGCATTATTATACGATATGATGATAATGCTGCAGTTGTCATTGATCAAAAAGGAAATCCAAAGGGAAGTCGAATTTTTGGCCCGATTGCCGAGGAATTGAGGCAGGTCAATTTCACAAAAATAGTTTCATTAGCACCTGAAGTATTATAAGATAAAGCGTTGGAAAAGCATTGTAAAATGAGATAGAAAACATTATATAGTTATTTGATTATAGTATTTGAATTCAACCGATTAATCAAATTAATTAGTAGATTATGTTTAACGTATATACCTTAATAATAAAATTCATGAATATGAATGAAAAAAAAAAAAACAAAAGCAAAAAGACAATGTTAATTATATCAAAACTAAAAATGTTAGTTTATAATGAGTCAAGACACAATTGCTAATATAATAACCTCTATACGAAATGCTGACATGGGCGGAAAAGGAATCGTTCGAATAGTATCTACTAATATCACTGAAAACTTTGTGAAAATCCTTTTACGAGAAGGTTTTATTGAAAATGTGAGGAAACATCAGGAAGGCAACAAAAATTTCTTGGTTTTAACCTTACGACATAGACGACATAGAAAAACTAAAAAAAAACAATATAGAACTAGTCTAAAATTAAAACAGATTAGTCGACCCGGTTTACGAATCTATTCTAAGTATCAACAAATTCCTAGAATTTTAGACGGGATGGGAATTGTAATTCTTTCGACTTCTCGGGGTATAATGACAGATCGAGAGGCTCGACTAAAAAGAATCGGCGGAGAAATCTTGTGTCACATATGGTAATCCTTCTGATATCCAAATTATATCTATTTTGATTTTGTTTTGTAAAAAAAAAAGAACAAGTCCGAGATTTGAATAGCATTGCTGCTACATTAAATTTGCGGATACTTCAAGATAGTTTTATATAGAATATCCTTATTTTTTATTCTATATTATAGAATGGAAGGATATAGAATATAAAGAATAAAAAGAAATTCACAAAGGTTTACTTACTGAATCACTTTCCAAGGGTATGTTACGGGTTCCTTTAGATAATGAAGATCCTGTTTTAGGTTCTGTTTCAAGAAAGACCTAACAAAGTTTTGTTTTATACCACCAGGAAATAGAGTCAATAAGCCTCATTATAATTATGATTCGACCGGAGAGGAGAGCGTCTAATTTAGAGACTCCAGAACAACAATTCAAAAGATTAGATAATTTTTGAACTTCAATATTTCTTTTTTTTATGGGGATACAATTCAATCAAGATTGAAAAAAAAAACTCTTTTTCTTCAAAAAAAAGTCTGTATATTCAAAATTAAGGAACGCAAAATATGAAAATAAGGCCCTCCGCTCGTAAAATTTGTGGAAAATGTCGACTAATACGTAGAAAGGGACGAATTAGAGTAATTTGCTCTAACCCGAGACATAAACAAAGACAAGGATAATTTGTCAAAATAAAGAAAAGGACTATCTAAAGGATCTGATAGATAAATACAAATAAAAAAAAAAGGATCTATTTTGACACGAAATGGATATATCCATAGGTCTCGGACTTTTTTTTGAGATAATAAAATATGGTCAAATTTGTAACAAGACTTGCTTGGCGCAGGAAAAGACGTCCTCGTAAAAATACACCTAAAATACCAAAGGGAGTTATTCATATCCAAGCAAGTTTTAACAATACTATTGTAACCGTTACAGATGTGCGGGGTCGGGTGATCTATTGGTCCTCTGCGGGCACTTGTCGATTCAAGGGCCCAAGAAAGGGGACACCTTTTGCCGCTCAAACCATAGCGAAAGATGCTATTCGGATAGCAATGGATCAAGGTATGCAACGAGCGAAAGTCCTGATAAAGGGTCCGGGTCGCGGAAGAGATGCGGCATTAAGAGCTATTTGTCGAAGTGGTATAATATTAAATTTCGTCCGGGATGTAACCCCTATGCCCCATAATGGCTGCAGGCCTCCTAAAAAAAGACGCAAATAAACATTGAAGAGATTTCAAGAGAAATAAAAAATTCAAGGATTTTATAACAAAAAGAAGAATCTTATTATGGTTCGAGAGAAAGTCAGAATATCTACTCGAACACTACAGTGGAAGTGTGTTGAATCGAGAGTTGACAGTAAACGTCTTTATTATGGACGTTTTATTCTGTCTCCACTTATGAAAGGTCAAGCCGACACAATAGGCATTGCGATGCGAAAAGCTTTGCTTGGAGAAATAGAAGGAACATGTATCACACGTGCAAAATCTGAGAAAATACCACACGAATTTTCTACTATAGGGGGTATTCAAGAATCAGTACATGAAATATTAATGAATTTGAAAGAAATTGTATTGAGAAGCAATTTATATGGAACTCGTGACGCGTCTATTTGTGTTAAAGGTCCTGGATATGTAACTGCTCAAGACATCATCTTACCGCCTTCTGTGGAAATCCTTGATAATACACAACATATCGCTAGCCTAAGGGAACCAATTGATTTGTGTATTGAATTACAAATTGAGAAGAATCGTGGCTATTGTATAAAACCGACACAAAATCTTCAAGACGGAAGTTATTCCATAGATGCTGTATGCATGCCTGTTCGAAATGTGAATCATAGTGTTTATTCTTATGGAAATGGAAATGAAAAGCAAGAGATACTTTTTCTCGAAATATGGACAAATGGAAGTTTAACTCCTAAAGAAGCACTTCATGAAGCCTCCCGAAATTTAATTGATTTATTTCTTCCCTTTCTACATGTAGAAGAAGAAAACTTACATTTCGAAAAAAATCAACACAAAATTACTTTACCCCTTTTTACTTTTCATGATAAATTGGTTAAACTAAGGAAAAATAAAAAAGAAATACCATTAAAATCGATTTTTATTGACCAATTAGAATTGACTCCTAAGATCTATAATTGTCTCAAAAGGTCCAATATCCATACATTATCGGACCTTTTGAAGAACAGTCAAGAAGACCTTATGAAAATTGAACATTTTCGCATGGAAGATGTAAAACATATATTAAGCATTCTAGAAATGGAAAAACATTTCGCAATTGATTTACTAAAAAATCAATTTTAAAGCCGCTGGATTTATATTCATTTTCATCCCTTTTTTTCGATTTTTTTTCCTAAAGATATATCTATTGAATAGGTGTTATCTAGGGAGAATTCACCTTGAAGTGACTATTCCCTAGATACACACATCGTGCTATTTTATTTTCAAATTGAATCAATTTAAAAAAGACCTAAAGTTAGGGATTTATCAATAGGTAATGTTGCTCCAATACCTAACCAAAGGGCCGCTACAGTACCAATCAAAAAGACAGTTGTCGCCACTGGACGACGAAATGGATTTTGGAATTTATTAACATTTTCCAAAAAGGGTACTGTTAATAATCCCGCGGGTACTGAAACCATTAAAAGAACACCTAATAACTTATTAGGTACTGTACGAAGTATTTGAAATACGGGAAAGAAATACCATTCGGGCAATATTTCCAAAGGAGTTGCAAATGGATCCGCGGGTTCGCCAATCATTGATGGTTCGAGAACCGCTAATCCTACATTACATGCAATAGTACCTAGAATTACTACTGGAAAAATATATAAAAGGTCATTGGGCCATGCGGGTTCTCCGTAATAATTATGCCCCATTCCTTTAGCCAATTTAGCTCTTAATACAGGATCATTCAGGTCAGGTTTTTTTGTTATTGGGATAGGTGAATTCTTATCAATCCATCCTCCGAAAGAACCGGATATGATAATTTTTCATCATCCGGCTCGAGCAAGAATCAAACGAACCAAAAGTACCCATATGAAAAAATAGAGATCTCTAGATGTTATAAAATCAATCAATATATTATCCATAGCTACACATATATGAATGATTTTATGAAAAAAAAAAAGAACTGGATTCCTTTTTCCAAAATTGCAATCATCCATCGCAAGGACTTCGGTTCTTACAAGTAAATAAATGCTCATTACCCAAGTGGGCCTATAAAGGTAATAATGACCAAGTGCTTTTTGGGTCGTCTTAGACCTTTGGACTTTATCTACAAAAAATATCGATATTTTTTGTATACAAAGAATTTACTTGTTACTAATATGGTTTCGCCTCTGTCATTCTTTAGATCCGCTGTTTCACCCCGATAGTATCAGAAATGGAGTCAATGCAAAGAAAATGGGTGCATTTCCATACTATTAAGTATACTAAGTAGTAAGTAAATAAAAAAAAAAATGAATAAAAAAAACGAAATACTAAAGATACTTTAGATAAGTATATTAAGTAGCTAAAATAGCTAAAAAGATAGAATATATGGATTCTACTACATCACTTATTCCACTGGATTTTACGGGGCCTGCTCATGCACGACATGCTTGGATCGGATCATAGAAAAAATTCTCTTTAAGTGAACCAACCTATCCTAAATAGAGTATATGGCTTACGGAGTGGTTAGAACAAAGACACATTTGGTTGTGGATTCCAATGTGGCGGATAAAGACATATCATATATCTGCACGGCCAAATCAATAGTCCAAGTCAAACACTCCCATAATCCATCTTTTTCTTAGGAGAATTCGCTTCAACTATTCATTATTTCAAAGAAATAATATAATGTAGTTGAAGAGAAATATCTAAATACATGTCTTATTCTTTTCAATAATCCATATTTGTAGCAATAAAATACTATTCTCCCTCCCCCAATCGATCAATGATTGATTACTAATATCTATGATCTATATTGTTTATAAAGGACCCGAAATACCTTGCTTACGTATCATTAGAAAATGCATTAACATAAATACGGCAGTAAGAAGAGGTAATACAAAAGTGTGTAAACTATAAAAACGAGTCAAAGTTGATTGTCCTACACTAGCACTTCCACGCAATAACTCTACTAAAGGGGATCCTATTATAGGAATAGCTTCCGGCACGCCTGTTACAATTTTTACTGCCCAATAACCAATTTGGTCCCAAGGTAAAGAATAACCAGTTACGCCAAAGGATGCTGTCAATACACCAAGAACCACACCTGTAACCCAAGTTAATTCACGAGGTTTTTTAAAGCCACCTGTAAGATACACACGAAATACATGTAGGATCATCATTAGTACCATCATACTTGCTGACCATCGATGAACAGACCGGATTAACCAACCAAAGTTAACTTCAGTCATTATATATTGAACAGAAGCAAAAGCTTCAGTAACGGTCGGACGATAGTAAAAAGTCATAGCAAACCCTGTAGCTACTTGGACTAAAAAACAAGTAAGGGTAATTCCTCCTAAACAATAAAATATATTGACATGAGGGGGAACATATTTACTAGTTATATCGTCTGCAATCGCCTGAATCTCGAGACGTTCTTCGAACCAATCATAGACTTTATTGAGATAGGTAAACCAAGAAAACTCCCCCTCTGAGAACCGTATATGAAAATTTCATCTCGTACAGCTCAAACATAAAACCCCAAATACTTGTTGAAATAGATATGTGTAATCGAAACTTCTTAATGCTATGATTCAAGAATTCTCTTGGAAGAGAGGAAAACGAAAAAAGAAAAATTCGAAAACTCTTCTTTGTGGTTATAATGCTAAAATGTCAAGTCGGCTCATTCATTTCTTGATGTTGATCCTTACGGGCCTCTTGAATCTTCTATTTACCCATTTTATTTTTTCTTTGATTGAGTATTTTTTTTTTTGTTTATGTAATGCAGCCTTACCGGTGTTTTCTTTATTTTTATTATTGATTGATAGGAATTTTCTTGTTAAGATTCTATAAATCGATCGGAAACCTCAGATTCATACTAGAACCACGATGATTCAAAAAAACTTTGAAAGTTAGTACAAAGATTCCCCGAGCAAGAATCGTCGTATCATCACTTATGGAATGAATAAATATAATGACGAAAAATCCAAAGAGAGAGTTGTCTTTTTATTTTTATCAAAATGAGATAAGCATAGACAAAGAGGTTCAAAAATCTTTTCATTTAGACTTTCGCATTTTTTGAAATTTTTTGTAGTTTGGCCGCGGGATCTGAATATTAAGTATGAATCATAGTTCTAATACTTCGTAATCCATTTCATATATTCCGTGCTCCAGATACTAGAATAAATATCTGACGAGATAAAAAACCATCTTTATCAAGATAAGATGACAGACTCATTTTCTGCACTATTAATAGGATCTTTTATAACAAGTCGCACACTCATATTCCAGAAATACCAAAAAAGAAAGGGATTCCACGATCAAACTACCAAAATAGAATAGAAAAATAGAATAGGATTAGGCTAAAAAAACCGAGACCCAAATGTTTCACTTTGTATTAAGCATTAAAATGAAATATTAAAAAAAAAAAATGGGACTTAGTGATTCTTGTAAATCTAATTCATTGAAATCCCATCCAGTAAAACGGAAGAATTATAAATCTCTAAAATAATAGATAGGAATATCGCAAATAGAGCCATTGCGACGCCCATCAAAGGAGTAGTTCCCCATCCCGGAGCTACTTTACCATATTCTGAATTCAACGGTTTCAATAAATCCCCTACAATTGTTCGTCTTGGACCACTACCCTCTACACTTTGTGTAGCCATAAATCCTATTTTGTATTAATTAAGATTTGTTGACTTTGTATACCATTCCGTTGTAAATAAATCATCTTATCATAGATCCATTGTGGTCTTAAAATTAAGAGAATTCTATAATAATTAATAATGGAAACAGCAACACTAGTCGCCATCTCTATATCTGGTTTACTTGTAAGTTTTACCGGGTATGCCTTATATACTGCTTTTGGGCAACCCTCCCAACAACTAAGAGATCCATTCGAAGAACACGGGGACTAGTTGAAGTAGAGAGCCCCCCAATCAATATTGGGGGGCTCTCTACTTCAATTCTTTACTTCAATTAAGATAATAAAAAATCATTTTACCTTTCCTTTTTAGTTGGAACTTTAGGGGGTTCTCGAAAAAAGATAGCGAAAAAAATTATTCCTAGAGTCGAGACTAAAAGGAATGTATAAACCAATGCTTCCATAGATTCGATCGTGGTTTACAATTATAGCTTCCATACCTGTTTAGTTGGGATTGTCCCCCGGATAAAAAAAAGAGCAAAAGTCGAAGAAAAGTGGCAAGTCAAATCAAGGTGTCCCCGATACCCTATGTCAAATTGTCAAATTACAAAAATGGAAACGAAAAGTACAAGATCAATGCTATATCAAACTGCTTGTCTTCTTGTAGTTGGATCCCCAAGTTTTTGGAATGCTCCAAATTCCACTTGAGCATCTAAATCTGGATCAATACCAGCAAAAACATCTCTGAACAAGGTTCGAGCGCCATGCCAAATATGTCCGAAGAAAAAAAGCAGAGCAAACGAAGCATGTCCAAAAGTAAACCAACCCCGAGGACTGCTACGAAAAACACCGTCGGATTTTAAAGTAGCACGATCTAATTCAAAAATTTCACCTAATTGAGCGCGTCTAGCATATTTTTTCACAGTAGTAGGATCACTATAACTGACTCCATTTAGTTCGCCACCGTAAAACTCAACAGTTACACCTACTTGTTCGACACTATACTTCGATTCTGCCCTTCGAAAAGGAACATCGGCTCTAACAATTCCGTCTTCGTCTATCAAAACAACTGGAAATGTCTCAAAAAACGTAGGCATACGTCGTACAAAAAGTTCACGTCCTTCTTTATCTCTAAAGATAGGATGTCCTAACCACCCAACAGCTATTCCATCCCCGTTGTCCATTGAGCCCGCTCTGAACAATCCACCCTTTGCCGGATTATTTCCAATGTAATCATAAAAGGCTAATTTTTCAGGAATTTTAGACCAAGCTTCGGATAAACTTTGATTTTCGGCTAGCCCAGCACCAACTCTTCGATATATTTCTTGCTGGAAGTATCCTTGATCCCATTGATAACGAGTGGGACCAAATAATTCAATCGGGGTAGTTGCTGAACCATACCACATAGTTCCAGCAACAACAAAAGCTGCAAAAAAGACAGCCGCGATACTACTGGAAAGCACGGTTTCAATATTTCCCATACGTAATCCCTTGTATAGCCGTTGGGGCGGACGGACACTAAGATGGAATAAGCCGGCCAATATGCCCAGAGTCCCCGCTGCAATATGATGAGAGGCTATTCCTCCCGGAACAAAGGGATCAAAACCTTCCACACCCCACGCCGGATTTACAGATTGTACCTTTCCAGTTAGTCCATAAGGATCGGACACCCATATTCCAGGACCATACAATCCCGTTACATGAAAAGCGCCAAACCCAAAACAAGCCACTCCTGAGAGAAATAAATGAATTCCAAAGATCTTAGGCAAATCTAAAGAAGGTTTTCCTGTACGCTCATCACAAAATATTTCTAGATCCCAAAACACCCAATGCCAGATAGCTGCCAAGAAGCACAAGCCAGAAAAGACAATATGCGCCCCAGCCACACCCTCATAACTCCAAATACCTGGATTCGTTATAGTTCCGCCTGTGATACTCCAACCACCCCACGAATTGGTTATCCCTAACCGAGTCATGAAGGGTATTACGAACATACCTTGTCTCCACATTGGATCCAGAACTGGGTCAGAGGGATCAAAAACTGCTAATTCATATAGAGCCATCGAACCGGCCCAGCCGGCAACCAAAGCTGTATGCATTATATGAACAGATAGCAAACGACCGGGATCATTCAATACGACGGTATGAACACGATACCAAGGCAAACCCATGGAAATACCCCTTAATTAATTAGTAATATTAAAATTATTAATATTGAAATATTAACGTACTAATAATTATTAATATTAACGAAAAATAAACACTATGTAACTTTATTACACTAGAAAAAACTATGTTATGGATCTCCCTTTGTTCAGTGAATTATCCCGAATAAAGGATTAATCCTTTTTCTATCCTGTTTAGTATTTTAGTCATAACGTTCCAATTCCATTTGTAGGAACAAAGAGAAGCAGATCTATTCTATACCCGATAAGCATCAATACGCAATGGGAGGTGGTTAACCTCTTTTTATATGCGCGAATCCATACATTCATCATTCAAAGGGCTTCTTCGTAAGAATTTGACTTTATTTCTTCCGGTATTTTTAGTTATTTTTTGGTTATGAACTTCTCGAATCCACTGAACTTATCTAATCTGCGCATAAAATGGGATAAGGACCGGTATTATTAAGACAATAAATTCATTTTTATGAGGATACTTTTATATTCTATATCTGTTCTAGCTGGGGTTGACATATAGATAGATTCTATATATAATATAGAATGTGAAATATGAAAATTGAGAAGAGAAGAAAAAAGGGGTTGACATATAGATAGATTCTATATATAATATAGAATGTGAAATATGAAAATTGAGAAGAGAAGAAAAAAGGGGTTGACATATAGATAGATTCTATATATAATATAGAATGTGAAAATCGAGAAGAGAACATTGGTTGGGGACTCCAAATCCCCTTTCTCTTCGGTAGTTAAATGTTGGTTGGCGACTGGGGGACTCTAAATCCCCTTTACAGTCGATAGTTATTTACAGTCGATAGTTAAATGGTTGGTTGGGGACTGGGGGACTCCAAATCCTCTTTACAGTCGATAGTTAAATGGTTGGTTGGCGACTGGGGGACTCGAAATCCCCCTTACAGTCGTTGGTTGGGGACTGGGGGACTCCAAATCCTCTTTACAGTCGATAGTTAAATGGTTGGTTGGCGACTGGGGGACTCCAAATCCTCTTTATAGTCGATAGTTATTTACAGTCGGTAGTTAAATGGTTGTAGTTAAATGGTTGTAAAGAGGACTGCAAATCCTCTTTACAGTCGATAGTTAAATGTTGGTTGGGGATCAATCAACATTGGAAATCCCCTTAGTTGGGGCGGCATGGCCGAGTGGTAAGGCGAAGGACTGCAAATCCTCGTTCCCCAGTTCGAATCTTGGGTGTCGCCTGATCAACAAAAGAGACGAAATGCCTTAGTTCGTTTTGCTGATATAACTGCTTCAATTTTTTCCCAATAGAAAAAAACGCGGAGGAAAAAAATGACTCTTGAGACTTCCAAAAGCGTCGCTGCCTATAAAGATTTGTGAAAGATTTGTGCTTAATCTTTACCGATTCTACAAAAATAAAAATATTAAATAATATAATAAGAACTTCTTAAGATAAATTGGATTTTTTGTATTATTTCATCAATGGTATTGGCCAAAATACTTTTTTTTTGACTCCGCACCGGCGATTCGACTACTATTATTAGTGAACAATAAACAAAGTGAACAATACTGGAAAAATTCCTTCATATTCATAGAGATAGGGGACATAATTCACATGGATATAGTAAGTCTCGGTTGGGCTGCTTTAATGGTAGTCTTTACATTTTCCCTTTCACTCGTAGTATGGGGAAGAAGTGGACTCTAGGGATACTCCTAATTGAGTTGAGAAATAAAACTCTATCAATTGTTTTATAGATCATTCTGCAAAGAATTTTGCATTCAATTAATTCAATTTCGAAATTTGTAAGAATTTCGAAATTGAATTTAAAAAAATCTTCATTTCGAAATTCTATTCGAGTTGGATTTGGGTTGAATAATTTCGTCTTTTCAAGAATAGACGAAAAAGACCCTGATTAATATAATCATAATCAAACAAATATTTGAATGATTCCCGTGTTTTATATTTCGCAAACAAAGTAAAAGGAATCAAAATGAGAGGAAATTTATTCCAAACGAATTCTTCTTAAATTTTCTATTTCGCTAAACCGACCGTTAACTAGAATTATATATTGACAATTCTAGTCAATGAGGACTAGAGGAACCTTTTTTACTTTTTATTTGTTTGCCTTTTTCTTGTTCAAAGATAAAAGAAAGAAAGTCTTTCCTTTTGAAATTTTGAAAATTTCAAGTAATTTATTTATCATTAATTAAATATAACGGGTTTCCGTGGGAAATAAGATAGACATAGTGGTCCTCCAACGAGATAATACACATACTAAGATATTTTCTTAAAGAAGTCGCATATTGCGTTGTGCGCTTATTACTTAACTTTACTATTTGATTTAGTATTTTTAAAATCCTATTTATGCTATACTTTATTGACTTGACTCATTTCATATGATGATTCAAAGATTCAAAACCGACGGAGTTTACTAATGCTTTTCGGCGAAATCTAAAAAGTTTTTCTAAAACTCCATTCTTTGGATGATTTGACAATCGTTTAATCACTTAAGAATACTAAAATAAGATTTCTTGATTTTCTTTTATTAATATAGTCTATCTAGACTCTTTTTTTTTTCCTTTTCTTTGATTTGATTATTTCAATAGATTCGAAGATTCCTATTGAAATTTGAATAGGAAATTTCAAATAATCCGAAATCCAGGAATTAGAATCGTAAGAGTCAGAAGTGCCTTTCTTTCGACTATTTCAGATTAAGATTAATGTGAATCAACACAAATCAAATAGATGAGGAAAACAAATCGAATTGGGACCTTATGTACATTCCATATAGATAATTAATATCTAAATGTATGAAAATGAAGATGCTATTTTCGATTGATTTCTATTAAATCTATATCTTTATACAGTACAACTTTATAAACTCGAATAACAAAAAAAGATAGTATGGGTAGTAAAGAAATAGATATTTCTTTCTACCCATACTATCGGATCTCATAGGATACTGCTGATTCTAGTCCGCACATTTCGTCTAAAACACAAATTTGGAATCCTTTTTATTTATCTTTTTAATCATTGATATTGATTAAGAACTAAGACGTCAAGTTTCGTTCAAATTAATTACTTTGACTAACAGTTTTTACATATATTATAAGTAAAAAAGCAGTAGGAACTAGAATGAACAGTGCAGTAGCAATAAATGCGAGAATATTGACTTCCATAATCTCATCCTTTCGTTTTTCTTTACTTCACAATAACTCGGGATTTAATCCCATAGAGATGATAAATTTTTTGCCTCTAAATTCAATGAGATAAATTTTATCTCGATGATATCGAATCGGATAAATATCATGAATAACAATATCTGACCTATCAAATTGATTCCTCGTCGAGAATTGAATAGTATAACATAGAAAGATCGTTTATTCATACCGAATCAAAAAAAAAAAAAGGATTCTTGACCTAATCGAGAATTTCGTTACTTTATTTTCATTTTAAAATTGTATTTTAAATTTTTTTTCATTCTTTTTTTTTTTTCTATAAAAAACAACTATTGCCTTCTTTGTCTTTGTCCAATCATCTCACGAAGTATCATCTAACCGCCTTTCCACTTACATTGGTTCCAAACAAATCCAAATAATAGAAGCGAAATGGAGAAAGGGAAGTTAAGTTCTAAACTCCTTTTTTTAATGATCTAATCTTATTGGAAAAGGTGCGATAAAGATTAGTAATGGAATAAATATAATATATCAAAACTTCAGTGTACAATTTGAATGAGATAGATTATTTCAAATTAAAATTAGTAATTGAGCAAAATCGGAGTCAAAGTCAAAAAAGAGGAGACTTTTCCAATTAAAAGAATCCCAAAGAAATTCGATTCATTTTATATCGTACAAAGAAAAATTGGATTTGTGTATGTACTATCGGGAAAGATACGATATGGTACTCGATTCGATTTCATTACACAGGTTGGGAGAAACCGAAAAAGCCAAACTCGGCACCATATCTCTTGAAATCCTGAATATTATGTCTCGATCCATTTCCGTCGCTATTAATTAAAAAAAGTGGAATTCCCATATTTCTATTTACTTTGATTTACTTTGATGAAAAAAAGTAAAGTAATAAAAATAAAAGAAAAAAGAAGGAACCCCTTCTCTTTGAGAAAAAAATTCTACTATTTGTCCCCTTATTTACAGAAAAGAAAATAGAAAGCGGAATTGATATATTTTTTTGGTTGGATTGTTGGATTTGAATACGTCGGGACTGACGGGGCTCGAACCCGCAGCTTCCGCCTTGACAGGGCGGTGCTCTGACCAATTGAACTACAATCCCAGGGAAATAAAATCTAAAATAAATAAAGTGTACAGCAATTCTTATGATTTCATTCAAACCCGTTCTATTTCGATTTTGAATTGGAATTGGAATCGGCCCCGTTATAAGAGAGAGGCAAGTGGTAATATGGATATCCGCATGGATATCTACTTTAGTGATAATGACACAAATTACTAGTCATCTTTTCGTTATTTCAAATAAATCAAATCGATTGATAATCAATCTTTCAATGAAAATGAAAAGAAAGAAAAGTCTTTTTTCTTTATATGTTTAGATAATTCTTTTTCTTAGACTTTCTATTTACAAATCCTGATATGAATCTAGGTCATTAACAAGATCAGAATTTGTAGGAAAAAAAGAAAAAAAAAAAGAAAGTAAATAAAATACAAGTAAGGATATAGCAGAAATTTGGATTTCTTTTTTTTTTTCTTTTTTGTTTTTTGTATCAGGCATTTCTAGAAAACAGAACAAAAGGGTAATATCATTTCATGGCGGATCAGTGAATTATTGGGCCGAGCTGGATTTGAACCAGCGTAGACATATTGTCAACGAATTTACAGTCCGTCCCCATTAACCGCTCGGGCATCGACCCAGGAAGAAGAAATTCCATATTTCTTAATAATCCCTGATCCACTTCCTTTCGTAATACCCTACCCCCAGGGGAAGTCGAATCCCCGTTGCCTCCTTGAAAGAGAGATGTCCTAAACCACTAGACGATGGGGGCACATTTGTCAGAATACTATGCCCATAAGTATGAACAGTTTTTTGAAATTGTCAATATAACAAAATGTTAGGACTAGATTAGAAAAATCTTTCCGCCTTTCATGATTCCATACAATTTTTTGATTCCTCATTTCTATTCATGAATTAATATATTAATTAATATAATATTATTTAATTAATATTATCCATTTTTTTAGTAAATTTAGTCAATTTCTTAAGAAATTTCTAGACCTTAGAGAATTCTAAATTCTATTTAATAATTAAATTCTATTGAAATGAGAATATTATAATGAATAATGGAATAATGGTGATTAGAAGAACCATATTAAGAAATTCTTAAGAAATTCTATTATTATTATATTATAGAATATTATTCTATAACTAATAATTTTGCTCGGGGGACAAATAGAATCTGTTGATCAATGATTCGATGAAATATCTTTGATCTATGTTGAATTGGTAAGTACACGTATATATAAATCAAATGAATTTCGTTATGATGGTGGTCAATTCAATTAGGTTCGGCTTTGAAAAAATTCATCAAAAATCCATTGCATTAATCTTTATCAAATTCAATAAATATAAATAAACCCCCCTTTTTCTTACCTATATTCGCTAATTTAATTTATATTCACTAATTAAGTTTATATTCATTAGGTAAATGAAATTTCTCGTTTATGTTTATGAATGAATTATTAGAAGTTTACTTCATATAATAATTGGATTCGAATCTATTTACTTTATAGATTAGATAGATTTGATTTGGAATCGATTTCCCTAGATATATATTATCTACATGCTGGCTCATTTAGGAATTGAAGCCCTTTTAACTCAGTGGTAGAGTAACGCCATGGTAAGGCGTAAGTCATCGGTTCAAATCCGATAGGGGGCTTTGACCTTTTTTCATAAAACTTCAATGGTAGTATTCCCTAGGAGACTAGATTGAAGGGGGGAATATAGATATTGTTGATATTTGTAATAAATATAGTAAAGTAAGAAATTCTATATCTCTAATAAAATTTCGAATTTAATTCGAATAAGTTCGAATGGTTTATAGTAGATTAATTAGAGTTATAGAGTTTAACATTTGTTTATTATATTAAAAAAAAATTAAGTTGGCTCTTAAATCGTCAAATTTTTTGTCTAACCCAATCAAATCAAAAAAAAAATTGTAAAGATTAGATTCGAAATCAACAAAAGAAAAAGTAAGTGGACCTAACCTATTGAATCAGGACTATATCCACTATTCTGATATTCAAATTCGATATAGATGAAATTGGAACAGAACAGCGGATCCACCTTTTTCTTTCATTTTCATATTATACTTTTTTGGACTCCGAAAAAATCTGTCGATATTTCTGATTAAATCTACTTATTCCTAATTATTTTATGTTATTCTAGAAGAAAAATTGACTATTCCCTCTCGTCACAGAAAAGCTTATTTGAAGCATCAACACATAAAGACGTAGAAGAGAATTGAAAATATCTTTTTTGATTCTACAACATAACATAAGACCCATTTCT